AAAGGATTTCTCTTGTGAAATTTGAAATAAAATATCATGTATTGAGCGAGTAGTTGCTTCAAGGTGATTTTTCTATATAGAATATAATTCAAATTAATTTGTTGATCTAGTCTGAATATATTGATTGTGCTAAAGATCCCCAATTCAAAATCCATATCCATTGTATTTGTTTCGTTTTATAAAACAAATACAATGGGTTTAAAGTGGCTCGTTTGGAAAAGAAATTGCGAAATTTTTTTTTTCTAGAATATTCAAAATATGTTTCAAATCTTCACTGCGAAAATGTTCCATTTTCATAAGTTCTTCTTGACTCTTAGTTAAAAGATCTAATAATGTATGTATATTATATCTCTTGAGACAATTATAGGTCTTAGGAGTCAATTCTAATTGATCAATAAAAATAGATTTCAATGCTATTTTTTTTTTGTTTTTCTTTAATTTTGTAAATCTATTATGAAAAGTAAAAGGAGTTAAATTAATCTTGTACGGATCATTTTCGAAATGTAAGTTTTTTTCTTCCCCGTGTAGAAAAGGAATAAATAAATCAATCAAATTCCGAGAGGCTCCATGAAGTGCTTCTTTAGGGGTTAAACTTCCATTTGTCCATATTTCGAGAAAAAGTATCTCGTCTTTTTGACTTCCATTTCCATAAGACTGAATACTATAATTTGTATTTCGAACAGGCATGAATACAGCATCGATAGGAAAACTTCCGTCTTGTAAGTTATTGGTCGTTTTTTTATGATATCCGCGATACCTCTCGATTTGTAATCCAATACAAAAATCAACAGGCTCCGTTAGTATAGCTATATGCTGTGTATTATCAACAATTTCGACAGAAGGGGGTAAGATGAGGTCTTGAGCAGTTACATAACCCGGACCCTTGATGCAAATAGAAGCGTCTTGAATTCCATACAAATTACTTCTCAATACAATTTCTTTCAAATTCATTAAAATCTCATGTATCGATTCTTGAATACCCATTATGGTAGAATATTCATGTGGTATTTTTTCAGATTTTGCACGTGTGATAGATGTTCCTTCCATTTCTCCAAGCAAAGCTCTCCGCATCGCAATCCCTATTGTCTCGGCTTGACCCTTCATAAGTGGAGACAGAATAAAGCGTCCATAAAAAAGGCGCTTACTGTCTTTTCTGGATTCAACACACCTCCACCGTAGTGTCCGAGTAGATACTCTTACTTTCTCTTGAACCATAAGTAATAGAATTTTCTCAAATCATTGAATTATTTATTTCTCTTGAAATCTCTTCAATGCTTTGCTTTTTTTTACACGCGTCTTTTTTTAGGGGGCCGGCAGCCATTATGTGGCATAGGAGTTACATCCCGTACGAAACTTAACAGTATACCACTTCTACGAATAGCTCTTAATGCCGCATCTCGTCCGAGGCCAGGACCTTTTATCATAACTTCTGCTCGTTGCATCCCTTGATCCACTACTGCACGAATAGCGGTTCCTGCCGCAGTTTGGGCAGCAAAAGGTGTCCCTCTTCTTGTACCCTTGAATCCACACATGCCAGCGGAGGACCAAGAAATAACCCGACCCCGTACATCCGTCACAGTCACAATGGTATTATTGAAACTTGCTTGAACATGAATAACTCCTTTTGGTATTCTACGTGCATTCTTCCGTGATCCGATACGTCCACCCCTACGTGAACCCATTTTTGGTATAGTTTTTGCCATATTTTATTCTCTCATTTTTATTCTCTCAAAAATACATAAATACATAAATATAAGTTAGAGATATACCCATCTTATGTCAAAATAGCTCCTTTTTTCTACATCATGTTCTTATAAAGATCTTTCTTTTTATTATTTTGTTTTGACTATTACTATGATTTATTATAGTTATTATTTATTTCTATTTTTTATATTCTAAAATAATATATGAATAAATAATAAATATATATATATATTAAAAATGAAATCAAAATTATTTCAAATTTTTAGAAAGATTAGCCTTGTCTTTGTTTATGTTTAGGGTTAGAACAAATTACCATAATTCGTCCTCGTCTACGGATCAGTCGACATTTTTCACAAATTTTACGAACAGAGGCTCTTATTTTCATATTTGTCATTCCCAAACTGAATTCTCAATATACTTATAGGAAGAAAATATCTTTCTTTCGATTGGAACCTTGCCGATTTTATCTCTCGAGATGGGAAAATTAAAAGTAGAAAAAACTACTTAATCGTTCGAATCTTTATTGCGGAGTCTATAAATTATACGTCCTCTAGTTGAATCATAACGACTTACTTCAATTTTTACCTTATCCCCAGGTAGTATACGTATAAAACTGCGCCGTATTCTTCCCGAAATATAACCTAAAATGAAATCTTCGTTATCTAAACGAACCCGAAACATACCATTGGGAAGTGATTCAGTAATTAAACCTTCATGAATCCATTTTTGTTCTTTCATTCCACGTAAAACCCCCTTAAATTAAAGTATTAACTAATTAATGTAGGAGGAGTGAGATTAGAAACCCGCCCTTTTCCTTTCCTTTCCTTTCTTTTTTTTTTTTTAACAAAAAGGAAGTTCCGAAGAAAATTCGGATATCAGAAAAATTACCATATATAACACAAAAGTTCTCCGCCGATTCCTTCTAGTCGAGCCTCTCGATCTGTTATTATACCCCGAGAAGTAGAAAGTATTACAATCCCCATTCCGCCTAAAATTCTCGGAATTCGTTGATAATTAGAATAGATTCGTAGACCGGGTCGACTTATTCGTTTTAAATTCAAACGAGGTTTTTGTAGCCCCTTTCTATGTCGTAGCTTTAAAACACAAAAAGACTTTTCGCTTTCACGATGTTTCCTGGCGTTTTCAATAAAACCCTCTCGTAAAAGTATTTTAATAATGTTTTTGGTGATGTTAGTACATGATACTCGAATCGTTCCTTTTCTATTCATATCCGCATTTCGTAGAGAGTTTATTATGTCAGCAAGAGTGTCCTTAGCCATGATAAACTAAAAGGGGTGTTGTCTATAGTTTTAGGTATATTGACATGTTCTTTTTTTTTTTTTACATTTTGAAATTCTTAGTTTATCAGTTTAGTTTCTTAGTTTATCAATTTAGTTTCAAAGTATATGCGTCAGACACATTCTACTAATGAATTTCATCTATTTCAGAAAATTTTTTAGTATAAACTCTATCAAGGACTCTTCTTCTATATTTATAATACCTCAGGTGCTAGTGAAACTATTTTAGTGAAATTTAATTGTCTCAATTCCCGGGCGATCGCACCAAAGATTCGAGTTCCTTTTGGATTTCCTTCTTGATCAATGACAACTGCAGCGTTGTCATCATATCGGATTATCATACCATTGTCACGTTTGAATTCTTTACAAGTACGTACAATTACAGCTCTGATCACTTCTGATTTTTCGAGGGGTGTATTTGGCAATGCTTCCTTGATCACAGCAACAATAATGTCACCTATCTGAGCATATCGTCGATTACTAGTCCCGATGATTCGAATACACATTAATTCTCGGGCCCCACTGTTATCCGCTACATTCAAATGGGTTTGAGGTTGAATCATTTTTTGAATCTCTTCTTTAAAATTGAAAAGGAGAAGTAAAAAAAAGAAATATTGGTTTGTCAAAAAAAAACTTGCAATTGTTTTTTTATCCCCGTAGGCTTTTTTCTTTAGTTTGGTTTAGTTTGGCTGGATTCCATCTTCTACATTTTTATCCAGAAGTAATGTAATGAATTGAGTTCGTATAGGCATTTTTGAAGCCGCTATTGAAATTGCCTTTTGGGCTATATTTTCTCCGACTCCGCCCATTTCATAAAGTATTCTACCGGGTTTAACGACAGCTACCCAATATTCCGGAGACCCTTTTCCCGAACCCATACGTGTTTCTGCAGGTCTTACCGTAACTGGTTTGTCTGGAAATATGCGCACCCAGATTTTCCCCCCGCGGCGTACATGCCGTGTCATTGCCCGGCGCCCCGCTTCTATTTGTCTAGATGTAATCCACGCGGGTTCAAGTGCCTGAAGAGCATATCTACCGAAAGAAATATTATTACCTCGACAAGATATTCCTTTCATTCGCCCTCTATGTTGTTTACGGAATTTGGTTCGTTTGGGACTAAGCATAGCAATTATATCAAGATGAAATTATCAATCGAATTTTTATTCAAACCTATAGAATATAATTGCTAGAATTTCTCGTTTTTTTTATTGAAGAGAAAACGAATAAAAAATCAAAAAGTTTGTAATTTTCTGTTCTGGAGGTACAACACAAAAACAAAGAAAGTACGGGTTTATTTGTTTTCGTCCCCAAATATCCAAATTTTTATTCCTAGTACTCCATAAAGAGTTTTAACAGTATAAGAACAATAATCAATTTTAGCTCGAATAGTTTGTAGAGGAACCCTACCTTCTCTGATCCATTCAACACGTGCAATTTCTTTTCCATTGATACGCCCTGCAATTTGTACTTGAATTCCTTTTGTACCCGCCTGTTCAGCCAGTTCAATAGCTTTTTTCATTGCTTTACGACATGAAACTCGGTTTTTTAATTGTCCAGCTATAAATTCTGCAAGAATATAAGGATGTCCATAAGGATTTGCAATTCTTGTGATAGCAATATTGAGTTTTCGGTTCATACACTTTAATTCTTTTTGTACATTCATCTGTAATTCTTCGATTCTTCGAGCTCTACCCTCTATTAATAACTTTGGGAATCCTATATAGATTAGGACCTGAATCAGATCAACTCCTTTTTGAATCTCTATACGTGCAATTCCCTCAATGCCAGAGGATATTTTTATATTTTGTTGTAGAGAATTTTTGATAAAGTCTCGTATTTTTTGATCTTCTTGTAGACCTTCGGAATACATTGTTGGTTGTGCAAACCACAAAGAATGATGACCTTGGGTTATACCAAGTCTGAAACCAAGTGGATTTATTTTTTGTCCCATAATCCCCCACTAATACTAATATACATATCATGACACATCATATTTAT